CCATCAAAACTCCTTTGATATAATTGCTATGCTTAGTGTGTGACTCGTTGGTTTAAGATTCGATTAGATTAAGAAAAAAAAAAGAACTTACCTATAATAACTATAACATTAATAAATAACCTAAGGAACTCATTGCTTCGCATTATCTGGATCCAAAAAGATAAGTCAAGATATGATAGGCTGATCATATCATTGTAGCAACTTAATAAAAAATAAATAAAGAAATATGATTATTAAGTTATGAAAGGTAATCGAAAAGTATGCGGATAAATGGAAGGATGAAAGAAAGAGAGCAAAAATGGAATATTAATGATATATAATTCCAATTTGGAAAGTCTATGAGGTCACTGTAAGAAAAGCAATGTAATAAAGCATCAATACAGATTCATTCATAATAATTAGATAAATCTGTTCCGAAAACAAAAAATTAAGAGCCTTGAGCCAATAAAAACTGAGAAAATTGCCTCAAAAACAAATTAAAAAATGAAATTCAAAATTTCATGTAAGAGCTCCATTGTAGAATTCGGGCCTAATGATTAATCAAGAAGCGATGGGAACGACGGAACCCATGAATATAGAGGATTCTAGTGAAAAACAAATCTTAATAATTCATTGGACAGGATGGCGGAATAAACCAGAAACTTTATTATCTATTCTTATTTTGATTCAGAAACCTCATGGGATAAACATCAAACTTAAATAGTTAAATAGATATTGAAAGAGTAAATATTCGCCGGCGAAAAATTTTCTTACTTTTTTTTTTCAAATCAAAAAAAGTAAGAAAATACGAAAATAAGGATTTGTTAGAATATTCTAACTCTAACAAAAACTACATTCGAGATGATGATATTACGTTATTTTTAAATAAATATAAATAGAATTCATCTTGGATTCCATTTCGAAAAAGACATATACAAATTTAGAAGAGATCAGATGAAATTTCAAAAAATACCATGATTAATAGAATTAATCATTAACTACATCTATATCTTAATACAAACTTTTTTAGTCCTTTTATTCGCGAGGAGCTGGATGAGAAGAAACTCTCACGTTCAGTTCTGTAGTAGAGATGGAATTTCTAATTTAGAAAAAACCCATCAACTATAACCCAAAAAGAACCAGATTTCGTAAACAACATCGAGGAAGACTAAAAGGAATATCTTCTCGTGGGAATCGTATTTGTTTTGGCAGATATGCTCTTCAAACACTTGAACCCGCTTGGATCACATCTAGACAAATAGAAGCAGGGCGACGAGCAATGACACGAAATGTACGACGTGGTGGAAAAATTTGGGTACGTATATTTCCAGACAAACCAGTTACAGTAAGACCCGCGGAAACGCGTATGGGTTCTGGGAAAGGATCCCCAGAGTATTGGGTAGCTGTGGTTAAACCAGGTAAAATCCTTTATGAAATGGGTGGTGTACCCGAAAATATAGCCAGAAAAGCTCTTTCAATAGCGGCATCAAAAATGCCTATAAAAACCCAATTCATTATTTCTGAATAGGAATATAGAATGAAAAAGCTAAATAACATTTAAGGATAAAAAGATTATAAGTTTTCTTTTTTTGACAAACAATATTTTTTTACTTCGTCCTTTACATTAAAAGAAGAGATACAAAAAAATGATATGATTCAACCACAAACCTATTTGAATGTAGCAGACAACAGCGGGGCTCGAGAATTGATGTGTATTCGAATAATAGGAGCTAGTAATCGCCGATATGCTCATATTGGTGACGTTATTGTTGCTGTAATCAAGGAAGCAATACCAAATACTCCTCTAGAAAGATCAGAAGTGATCAGAGCTGTAATTGTACGTACTTGTAAAGAACTCAAACGTAACAATGGGACGATAATACGATATGATGACAATGCTGCAGTTGTCATTGATCAAGAAGGAAATCCAAAAGGAACTCGAGTTTTTGGGGCGATCCCACGGGAATTGAGACAATTAAACTTTACTAAAATAGTTTCATTAGCTCCTGAGGTATTATAAGACCTAAATATCGATAGTTAGTATCGGATAGGATTAAAAAAATGGTATTGAAATAAAATTAATTAATAGATTGTGTATCACGCATATACCCTTAATAATAAAATATTATTAATTGAATTCATATATTAATATATAATTCGTCTATATCTATATATAAATAAAAAAAAAAGAACATGTTGATTATATCAAAATTATAGAACAATAAGGAATTTTAACTTATCATGGGGAAAGACACTATTGCTGATATAATAACCTCTATACGAAATGCTGACATGAATAGAAAAGGAACGGTTCGGATAAGATCGACTAACATCACCGAAAGCATTGTTAAAATACTTTTACGAGAGGGTTTTATCGAAAACGTAAGGAAACATCGCGAAAACAACAACAACCAATCTTTTTTGATTTTAACCCTAAGACATAGACGAAATAACAAAGAATCCTATAAAACTATTTTAAATTTAAAGAGAATAAGTCGACCGGGTCTACGAATCTATTCTAACTCTCAACGAATTCCACGAATTTTAGGCGGAATAGGAATTATAATCCTTTCTACTTCTCAAGGTATAATAACAGACCGAGAAGCTCGACTAAAAAAAATCGGCGGAGAAATTTTATGTTATATCTGGTAATCCTTCTAATATCAAAATTGGATATCCGAAACTTACCATTTGTGAAAAAAAAGGGGGTTGTGTAATACCACCCCTGCTAAAAAAGTTTAGAAGGTTTTACCTCGAATGAAATTAAAGAAAAAAATGAATTAATAAAAGTTTTCTTTATGAATCACTTCCGACCGGCATGGTTCGATTTTGTTTAGATACTAAAGATTTGTTTGATTTTAGGTCATGCTTCTGAAAGGATTCGACATATTTTTGTATAGGTATACCTAATAGGAGAAAAAGGTAAAAATTTTAGTAAGTTCTTAGATATAAGTTAATCAGGGGACAGCCATTTTCTAGACTCCAAAACAAGGATTCAAATGAGTAAGTGATTTTTTTAATTTCAACATTCCTTTCACGAAGATACAATTCAAAATTCAAAAATATCAAGAAACTTTTTTTTCGTCCAATAATTAAGTATATTCAGAGAATTAAGGAATAACAACTATGAAAATAAGGGCTTCCGTTCGTAAAATTTGTGAAAAGTGTCGACTAATCCGTAGGAGAGGGCGAATTATAGTAATTTGTTCCAACCCGAGGCATAAACAAAGACAAGGATAATCTTACTAAAGGAAATAAAGGAAAAGGCACTTCCAAGGAGCTGAAAAAAAAAGGTCCGTTTTGACATGAAATGGATATATCCATATATTTCTTGTGAAATGAAAAAATATGGCAAAACCTATATTAAGAATTGGTTCACGTAAAAATACACGTAGTGGTTCACGTAAAAATGTACGTAGAATACCAAAGGGAGTTATTCATGTTCAAGCAAGTTTCAACAATACCATTGTGACCATTACAGATGTACGGGGTCGGGTAATTTCTTGGTCCTCCGCGGGTACTTGTGGATTCAGGGGTACAAGAAGAGGAACACCTTTTGCTGCTCAAACCGCAGCAGGAAATGCTATTCGAGCAGTAGTGGATCAAGGTATGCAACGAGCTGAAGTAAGGATAAAAGGCCCTGGACTGGGAAGAGATGCAGCATTACGAGCTATTCGTAGAAGCGGTATACTTTTAAGTTTCGTACGGGATGTAACCCCTATGCCACATAATGGTTGTAGACCCCCTAAAAAAAGACGTGTATAGAACTAAATAAAGGCTGAAAGGGTTTCAAGAGAAATAAACGATTCAATGATCTGATAAAATAAAATTACTATGGTTCGAGAGAAAGTCAAAGTATCTACTCGGACACTACAGTGGAAGTGTGTTGAATCAAGAAGAGACAGTAAGCGTCTTTATTATGGACGCTTTATTCTGTCTCCACTTATGAAAGGTCAAGCCGACACAATAGGCATTGCGATGCGAAGAGCTTTACTTGGCGAAATAGAAGGAACATGTATTACACGTGCAAAATCTGAGAACATACCACATGACTATTCTAACATAGTAGGTATTCAAGAATCAGTACATGAAATTTTAATGAATTTGAACGAGATTGTATTAAGAAGTAATCTATATGGAACGCGCAACGCGTTTATTTGTGTCCAAGGTCCCGGATATATAACTGCTCAAGACATAATTTTACCGCCCTCTGTGGAAATCATTGATAATACACAGCATATAGCTACCTTAACGGAACCAATAGATTTGTGTATTGGATTAAAAATCGAGAGGAATCGCGGATATAGTCTAAAAATAAAAATGTCAAATAACTTTGAAGACCGAAGTTATCCTATAGATGCTGTATTCATGCCTGTTCAAAACGCGAATCATAGTATTCATTCTTATGGGAATGGGAATGAAAAACAAGAGATTCTTTTTCTAGAAATATGGACAAATGGAAGTTTAACTCCTAAAGAAGCACTTCATGAAGCCTCCCGGAATTTGATTAATTTATTTATTCCTTTTCTACATGTAGAAGAAGAAACGTTCTATTTAGAGAACAATCAACATCAAGTTACTTTACCCCTTTTTCCTTTTCATAATAGATTAGTTAATCTAAGAAAAAAAAAAAAAGAACTAGCATTTCAATATATTTTTATTGACCAATTAGAATTGCCTCCCAGAATCTATAATTGTCTCAAAAAGTCCAATATACATACATTATTGGACCTTTTGAATAACAGTCAAAAAGACCTTATCAAAATTGAACATTTTCACATAGAAGATGTAAAAAAGATATTAGACATTATAGAAAAAAAAATAGAAAAAGTATTTCAAAAAAAAATTTACTAAAAAAGTCAATTTGAAATTGAAATGGATTTGAAACCTTCAACGTAATTTCGATTTTCCAGTCGAACCCATTTTAATTAATTTAATTAATTAGATTAGATATGTATCTAGGGAGAATTCATTTTGAAATGACTACTCCCTAGATACCCACGTCTTTTATTTTACAATCG